ACTTATCATTATTCATGATAATTATAATTTACTGAAAAATGTTCACTACTCTACTTCTACTAGAAACTATAATTCATTATAATATACTCTAACTCATTAGAATGATAATTTATTATACAATCCAGTTACTTACGTTTTTTATTACAAACAAATATTAACAATACCTTTATTCTCCCTTCAAAAGAAAGCTGTGGCTGGAGTTTTATAAAAAAAGGACTAAAGCCCCTTATCGGATTTGAACCGATGACTTACGCCTTACCATGGCGTTACTCTACCACTGAGTTAAAAGGGCCTATTGAATTCAATTCTTTAATGGAGCCGCTATGTCGATAAAATAGATTTCTGTACATATATTATATACACTAAATACATGCAGTAGATTCATAGCGGCTAGTTAGTGGCTTATTCTTGAATAAGAGAATAGATTTCCCTAGCAAGTATAGAAAAATGCAATGACTTGTTTCAAGGCCCACCTTAATTGTTTTTCGTTTATTGACTTTATTTCAATTTTATTTCCGTGAGAACAAAATTCGCTTCATTGATACATGTACACCTACCAATTTGATCTAGATTCAAGCTCTTTTCTAGAATCATAAATTCGACTTGTCCTCTGAACTAAATTAGAATTTTACCAATTCGATTAGAATTATATAATTCGAGAAAAACAATTTTCAATAACTTATCTTGACCCCTCTTCTCATATTTATCGTTTATTAATCTCCTAGCTTAGTGTGAGCTAGGCATATCTTAACAATACAATAAATGAACCAATGAATGAAAGTGTAAGAAATGGAATTAAACCCCCTCTTTTTCGACAAATTATTCCATTCTATTCCATTCTATTTATATTGACAATTTGAAAGGTTGATATTATGTTATGATCATAGTCTAGTATGATGGCGGCTAATCAATTAGTATGCCTCTCGCGCCCCCATCGTCTAGCGGTCCAGGACATCTCTCTTTCAAGGAGGCGGCGGGGATTCGACTTCCCCTGGGGGTAGGGTACTACAAAAGGAAGTTGATCGTGGATTCCCAATAAGTCTAAAAAGGATTCTTCCTGGGTCGATGCCCGAGCGGTTAATGGGGACGGACTGTAAATTCGTTGGCAATATGTCTACGCTGGTTCAAATCCAGCTCGGCCCAACAGTTCGTCAATCTACCAGGAAAAGGTATAACCTCTTATCCTTCCGAAATACCTGATACGTAGGAGTAAAATTTTCTGCTATATCCCTTAATTTCCCTGGGATTGTAGTTCAATTGGTTAGAGCACCGCCCTGTCAAGGCGGAAGCTACGGGTTCGAGCCCCGTCAGTCCCGACGAATCCAATAAATCCATCAATTAAACTCTCTCTTTTCTGTGAAAGATAGGCCAAGGGGCAGGGCAGAATTTCATTCCCAAGAAAAAGGGTTTTTTATTTTCTTTCGTATTTCTCATCATCAAACAAATAGATGCAAATTTTCGGTACTGCAACGAGTACCAATTTATGGTATAAAGATATATTTGAATTAGTACAATCGTTGGTAGCATTATATTCAGGATTCCAAGATATATTGGGTCTTCTTTTTCTATTGTTCATAATGGAATATGGACAGAGAAGAGAGTACCACAGGGTTCTTGGTAGCACATACACAAATGGAATTTCTTTCTTATATGACCCAAAATAAAGGGAATCTAATGCCCCCCATGAGCTACGTTTCCAAATGTCATTATCTCGGGTTTTGGTTCTGATTTTGGGTAACCTCAATTAGTAAATTTACTAATTTGAATTTGAACAATCTATTTTATTAAAATTGCACAAAGATAAAGATCGTCCCACAATAGCACCCTTCTTAGAGAAGGAATGAATAAGATTTCCTCCCTTTTTTTTATTTATTGTATTTTCGGAGTCCCATCGACATCGAAAACACTACTATTAATTAATAGAACTTTCTATTCGGATTCATCTTTACCACACGCCTTTGTCTTCAAAGAAAATTAGATCATTAAAAAAGAAAGAGTTTAGAACTTAACCTCTTTCTTTTTCCATTTCACCTCTATTGTTTATTTTGGTTTGGGGCTAATGGGAGTGGAAGGGTCGTCCGATGATACTTCATCGGATAATGATACAAGAAAGGCGTAGGGTAGGTTATCGAAAAGAAAGAACGGAACAGTGAATAAAAAATTCTTGATTGGATCGGGAATCCCATTTTTGATTTGATTCGGTGTGGATAAAAGATCTTCCTATGGTATACTATTCAATTCTCGACGATGCGTTGATTTGATAGCTCAGATATTGTTATTTATAATATTGATGAGTGATTCGATTCAATACCATCAAGAGGGAATTCATCCATTGAATTTACAGGCAAAAGGTTTATAATCTCTATGGGATTAAATCCCGAGTTATTGTGAAATAAAATTCAAATAAAAAAACGATTAGATTATGGAAGTAAATATTCTTGCATTTATTGCTACTGCATTGTTCGTTCTCGTGCCTACTGCTTTTCTACTTATCATTTAC